TCAACGTTAACCAGATTAGTCAACATTTATACGTTTCGATGCAACAACAAGATGTTATTTGTAACAAGTAGTTTTGTTGGTTGGTTAATTGGTCACATTTTATTCATGAAATGGGTTGGATTGGTCTTAGTCTGGATACGGCAAAATCATTCTATTCGATCTAATAAGTACCTTGTGTCAGAATTGAGAAATTATATGGCTCGAATCTTTAGTATTCTCTTATTTATCACCTGTGTCTACTATTTAGGCAGAATGCCGTCGCCTATTGTCACTAAGAAAAAGAAACTGAAAGAAACCTCAGAAACAGAAGAAAAGGGAGAAAGTGAGGAAGAAAAAGAGGATCCGGACAAAATAGATGAAACGGAAGAGATCCGGGTGAATGGAAAGGAAAAAACAAAAGATGAATTCCACTTTAAAGAGACATCCTATAAGGATAGCCCAGTTGACGAAGATTCTTATCTTGATACCCATCAAGATAATTGGGAATTGGGAAGACTTAAAGAAGAAAAAAAAGAAAAGTCCCATGCCCATTTCCGGTTTGAAAAACCTCTTATGACTTTTTTTTTCGATTATAAACGATGGAATCGTCCATTTAGATATATAAAAAATGATCAATTTGAAAATGCTGTACGAAATGAAATGTCACAATATTTTTTTTATACATGTCCAAGTGATGGAAAAGAAAAAATCTCTTTTACATATCCGCCTAGTTTATCAACATTTTCAGAAATGATAGAACGCAAAATTTCTTTGTATACAACTAAAAAAATATGCCATCAAGACTTATATAATAATTGGGTTTATATCAATGAACAAAAAAAATACAATTTGATAAATGAATTAATAAGCCGAATAAAAGTTATAGAAGAAAAAGGGTCTCTTCTTCTAGACATACTCGAAAAAAGGGCCAGACTATATAATAATGCGAATGAAAAAGAATGCCTGTCTAAAACGTATGATCCTTTTTTGAATGGACCATATCGTGGAATAATAAAAAAGCTGGATTCACGCGTAAATATAAATGATTTAATGACTTCTAGAAAAGATTCCATAGAAATATTTTGGATAAATAAGATTCATGGTCTACTTCCTTTTGAACCTAGTTTTAATTTTAAAAATTTATCTTTATTGGCAGAACAAAAAAGAATAGAAATATTAATACATAAGATAAATATAAAAATAGATAAGACGAAATTCGTCCACCTCCCATATATTTGATCCCTTCGCCCATAAAGAAACTTGCAACCCCAACTCCATTTATAATTCCATCAATTATATGTCTATCAAAAAATTTAATTAATTCGGCTAATCCTCTTATACTCATGATTAAGACTCTAGTATAAAAAAGGTCTATGTAACCACGATTATATGACCAATTGTATACCACATTTTTTATTTGATCGAAGATAATTCTTTTAGGACCCATTTTTACAAATGAATTGATTAAGCCCAAATTCTTGAAAGATGAATAAACAGACCCATATAAAATAGATGCTATAAATAGTCCAAAAAGAGCTATACTTACTGAAAAAATGGCATTTGTAAAAAATTCATACCAATTCACAGAATAGTTTGAATTTTGATCAAAAGGGTTTGTTGATGGAGTTAACCATTTCGATAATATATCAAAATCTGTTACTCCTTGATCAAACTGAATTCCTATTGATCCCATGATCAAAGTAAATAGTGCCAATATAAGAAGAGGAAATAGCATAGTATTGTCCGATTCATGAGGATACATAGAAGTGTATTTATTTCTAAAATAAGTACGAAAGTATCGCATTCTATTTATTATATTATTATCATTAATTTGATATTTATCCTTTGAAAAAAAAGCGACTTTATTATTTATTGTTGATAAAAGTAAATTTCTATTGACTACTTTTGGTGCTGCTTTTCCCCATAGAGAAATGCAATAGAATGAACTATTTTTAGTACTACTGTAATTTTGAAAATGAACACGTAAATGCCCATCAAAAGTCAGTAAATACATTCGAAACATATAAAATGCGGTTAATCCTGTTGTAAAACAAGCTATTATTGCAAAAATTGGTGAATATAACCAACTATCGTTAAGAATTTCATCCTTAGACCAAAAGCAAGCAAGAGGCGGAATACCACAAAGAGAAAGTGTACCTAATAAGAAAGTGATTCTTGTAATTGGAACATATCTTGTTAAACCACCCATAAGAATCATATTCTGACTTTTATCCGGTGAATATCCAACAATCGGTTCCATTGAATTAATAATAGATCCGGATCCCAAAAACAATAAAGCTTTAGAATAGGCATGAGTTATTAAATGGAATAAGGCAGCTCGATAAGAGCCTATACCTAGAGCTAACATAATATAACCCAATTGAGACATTGTCGAATAGGCTAAACTTCTTTTAATGTCTTTTTGAGCGAGAGCCAAAGTAGCTCCTAATAGTACTGTTATTACGCCTATTAAAGAAACGAAATTCATTATGTAAGGTATGACTCGGAAAAGAGGAAGAAGCCGAGCTACAAGAAAAATTCCCGCTGCTACCATGGTAGCAGCATGTATAAGAGCCGAAATGGGGGTGGGACCCTCCATAGCATCAGGTAACCATATATGAAGAGGGAATTGTGCGGATTTAGCAATTGCGCCGACGAATAATAAAAAGGCACAAAGAGTAACAAATGCAGAATTGACCTCATTACTACGGATCAAGTTATTAACTATTTCAAACAAATCTCGAAATTCTAAACTGCCAGTTATCCAATAAAAGCCTAAGATTCCTAATAATAAACCAAAATCTCCTACACGATTAGTTACAAAGGCTTTTTGGCAAGCACTTGCTGCAACGGGTCGTGTAAACCAAAAACCTATTAATAAATATGAACACATTCCCACTAGTTCCCAAAAAATATAAATTTGTATCAAATTGGAACTAGTAACTAGCCCCAACATAGACGTATTAGAAAAACTCATATAAGCAAAAAATCTCAAATATCCCTGATCGTGAGACATATAATTATCACTATAAATAAGAACCATGATTCCAACAGTACTAATTAGTATTGACATAATAGAAGTAAGTGGATCGATCAAGTGTCCAAACTCTAAAGAAAAATCAATATTTATGGTCCAAGACCATAAATATTGATAGATAAAACTGCCATTTATTTGCTGAATAGACAGATTGGCCGAAAAGGCCATAATTATACTTAGCAGTAAAACACTAGTAAAACCCCATATACGACGAATATTTTTTGTTGCTGTAGGAATAAAGAGAAGTCCAAATCCTATTGACATAGTAACTGGAAGTGGAAGAAAGGGTATTATCCATGCGTATTGATATGTTTGTTCCATAAAAAAATATATATTTTTTTTTATTGAATTCTTAGATTTATTCTCATATTTTTATTTGAAATATTCAAATAACTATAATTAGGTTGATCAAATAACATGACTAATTACCTAAGTATTATTTATTAACTCAAAAAGATATTTAATATAAATTAATAATAGATAAATATAAAAAAAAATGAAAATTAGAAAAATACAGAAGATGAAATTTTTCATAATTCTACTATAAGATAAGATGATTATATTTATCATCATATATATGATAAAAAAAAAAACACATAATTATATCAAAAACAGTACTTTTATTCGATTCGAATACGGACAGAACTAAAAAAATTTATTATCTATTTTATTTTCATTTATCCCTGGATATACTATATATATGATATAGCATAGATATGTATACCTACATGGCATGGATACGTTATAATGGTTTTGTATATATGTATACATATATTTTTACATCTATTTTACATAGTACATAGATTTTAATCTTAAAATAATTCTATATTTAGTATAATTCTATATAATATTATATAGAATTTTTTTATTTGTATATTTATATTATATGATATGTTTTACATGTTTTGAAAAATTACTTATTATCTACGGGATAAGATAAGTATGGATAATGACGAAAAAAATGATCTAAATATATGTCTTTCACATACAATGATAAAAATAAGTATTTTGTTTTTGAATGGCGGTTCCAAAAAAACGTACTTCTAGATCAAAAAAACGTATTCGTAGAAATATTTGGAAGAAGAAGGGGTATTTAACGGCAGTAAAAGCTCTTTCTTTAGCTAAATCGGTTTCCACTGGACATTCAAAAAGTTTTTTTGTGCAACAAACAAGTAATAGAATTTTGGAATAATCTAAATTGACATATCATTAAGAACTTAAAAAATTTTAAGATGAATGATTTGTATTAACTAATGTTTTGAATATATTTAACTACTTAATATCAATATTAGTTAGAACTAACTGCTACGGCGTGTTATTGTTATATAAAATAATAATTCTTACGTTTACTGGTCTCTAAGTATATTACTAAGTATTCTAATTTTTCTCTATCAATTTCTTTTTCACATATTCTATTGTGAGAAAGAAATTGATAGAGAAAAATTCTTTTTATTATATGCTTAACTCAAAACCAAGTTTCAATTTGATTTACTAATATAGTATCTATTATAAATAGCGAAGAGTATTATTAATGATACTAAGGTATCGAAATAATTATAAAAATGCCTCGTATAAAATTGCGATAAATATAACATTTTTTTAACTTAAATTTGTTTTTATTTTTCAATATATGAATCATCTAAAAATAAAAAGAGAATTTTGAGTTCTATAATTCGACCTTTGGCCCGGAGCAAAACTATCTAGTTCTAGTTTTGACTTTTTTGTTTTTACTTTTTTGGTAGAACTCTATTTTGACATTCTAGATACATGAAAGTTTATTCTTAACTCTCTAAACCCTATGGCTATACTTTATTTAGTAAACATTGAAATATCAATTTAAATGAGTCTTTTTTCATCAATTCTAACGCTTACTAACTATATTAAATCCTTGAATCTTGACCATTCAACACAAATTGACTATTATTTATTAATATTTCGAATAAGCCGCCATGGTGAAATTGGTAGACACGCTGCTCTTAGGAAGCAGTGCTAGAGCATCTCGGTTCGAGTCCGAGTGGCGGCATCCCCTAAAAGGGACACAGCGGATCCTATAATATATATATAATTCTCAATTTTAATTCTATAATGGAGAACCCTCGCCCTTTTTATGATATTTGCGACTATAGAACATATATTAATTCATATCTCTTTTTCGATGATTTCAATTGTGATTACGATTCATTTTATAACCTTATTTTTTCACGAAATCGTAGGATTACACAATTCATTGGAAAGAGGTATGATAGCTACCTTTTTATCTATAACAGGATTATTAGTTATTCGTTGGATTTATTCGGGTCATTTCCCATTAAGTAATTTATATGAGTCATTAATCTTCCTTTCATGGAGTTTCTCCCTTATTCATATGATTCCTAAAATACGAAATCATAAAAATGATTTAAGCGTAATAACCGCGCCAAGTGCTATTTTTACTCAAGGTTTCGCCACGTCAGGTCTTTCAACCGAAATGCATCAATCCACTATATTAGTACCTGCTCTACAATCTCAGTGGTTAATGATGCATGTAAGTATGATGTTATTAAGCTATGCAGCTCTTTTATGTGGATCATTATTATCAATCGCTCTTTTAGTCATTACATTTAGAAAAAACATCGATATTTTTTTTACAAGGAAGAATTTATTAATTAAATCCTTTTTCGTTGGCGAAGTTGAATATTTAAATGATAAAAGAAGTGTTTTTAAAAATAAAAACACTTCTTTTATTTCATTTCGAAATTATTACAAATATCAATTGACTCAGCGTTTGGATTATTGGAGTTATCGTGTCATTAGTTTAGGATTTACCTTTTTAACCATAGGCATTCTTTCTGGAGCAGTATGGGCTAATGAGGCTTGGGGATCTTATTGGAATTGGGACCCTAAGGAAACTTGGGCATTTATTACTTGGATCATATTTGCGATTTATTCACATATTAGAACAAATAAAAATTTACAAGATATACATTCGGCACTTGCAGCTTCTATAGGATTTCTTATAATTTGGATATGTTATTTCGGGATCAATCTTTTAGGAATAGGTTTACATAGTTATGGTTCATTCACATTAATATCTAATTGAATAGACTATCCGAAGGATATATAACATAAGAACATCCATTATATGTATTTCGAGTTTTTGCGAACCATTTGATTCAAGGAATCGGAATCAAATGGTTCGCAAAAACTCGAAATACATCTCATTACAACTCTAATTCACTTGATTTTACAGAATTATAAGACTTTCCGTCTCATTAATAAACACTATCTATAAAAATAATTAGATAAGATAGTTTGTACCTTGTCAACTGATAGTAAAAGAACGAAATCGGGATAAATCCCAATACCTATTATGGGTAAAAAGAGACAGATCGAAATAAACAGTTCTCGTGGTCCCGAATCCAAAAAATTAGAATTTGGAAGATAGAATAATTTGTATCCGTAGAACATTTGACGTAACATAGATAATAAATAAATAGGAGTTAATATCATTCCAATTGCCATTACAAAAGTAATTAGTACTTTTGGCATTAAAAGATATTTTGAGCTGGTAATTATTCCAAAAAAGACTACTAATTCTGCAACAAAACCACTCATCCCTGGCAATGCAAGAGAGGCCATCGAAAAGCTACTGAACATTGTAAATATTTTTGGCATCGGAACAGCTATCCCCCCCATTTCGTCAAGAGAAACAAGACGTATTCTGTCACAACAGGTTCCTGCCAAGAAAAAAAGTGCAGCACCAATAAATCCATGAGAAAGTATTTGTAGAATGGCTCCATTTAATCCCATATTGGTTATAGACCCAATTCCTATGATTGTGAAACCCATGTGAGATACAGAGGAATAGGCTATTCTCTTTTTTAAATTGCGTTGACCAAAAGAGGTTGAAGCCGCATAGATTATTTGTATTGTTCCCACTATCACCAACCACGGTGAAAATATGGAATGAGCACGGGGTAATAATTCCATATTGATCCGAATCAATCCATATGCTCCCATTTTCAATAAAATTCCGGCAAGAAGCATACATGTACTGTAATGTGCTTCTCCATGGGTATCCGGTAACCATGTATGCAGGGGTATGATCGGCGATTTGACAGCATAAACAATAAGGAAGCCAAAATATAATATTATTTCCAATGCCATCGGATATGATTGATTAGCTAGTCTTTCAAAATCTAATGTCGGTTCAGTGGCGCCATATAAACCCATACCTAGAACTCCTATTAATAGAAAAATAGAACCCCCTGCAGTGTACAAAATAAACTTTGTAGCCGAATATAGGCGCTTCTTTCCCCCCCACATTGATAAAAGTAAGTAAACAGGAATTAATTCTAACTCCCACATGATAAAAAAAAGTAAAAGGTCTCGAGAAGAAAATGATCCTATTTGACCACTATACATTGCCAACATAAAGAAATAGAATAATCGTGAATTTCGAGTAACTGGCCAAGCCGCTAAAGTTGCTAAAGTAGTGATAAATCCTGTCAGTAAAATGGGTCCCACAGAAAGTCCATCAATTCCTAGTCTCCAGTGAAAATCCAAAATATTTATCCATTTCAAATCTTCTTCCAATTGTATTAATGGATCGTCCAATTGGAAATGATAACAGAATGCATAGGTAGTTAAAAGGAGTTCTAATAAGCATATACATAGAGTATACCATCTAAACACCTTATTCCCCTTATGGGGAAGAAAAAAAATGGAAGAACCCGCAAATAGAGGCAAAACAACAAGTATTGTTAACCAAGGAAAATAACTCGTGATAAAGACAAGATACGCTTTGACCAGAAAAGCCCGTACTTGATAAAATAAATATATTATATTATTGCGAGCACGGGCTTTTGTCGGTAAAGAGGAATCAAATGATTCAAATGGAGTTTTTGTAACGTAACATATAATTAATAAGCTAGACCCATGCTACGAGTTGTTTCATGCCATAAATAAACACGGACACTCAAAAAGTCTGTTGGGCAAGCGGATTCACATCTCTTGCAACCTACACAATCCTCAGTTCTTGGTGCGGAAGCAATTTGTTTAGCTTTACATCCGTCCCAAGGTATCATTTCCAATACATCCGTGGGGCAGGCGCGTACACATTGAGTACATCCTATACATGTATCATAAATTTTTACTGAATGTGACATTAAATCTATAAATTCCCGTTTTTAACATAAAAAATTTTCGATCCGGTTTTGGTATGGTAAAAATAAATGGTAAAATTAGTAGTAAATTAATTATATGTTTATATTATAGACACCAGGACACCAGACGAATCAATGATTTATCAATTTTTTTAGAATCAATATATTTCTAAATCTGTTCATGAAAAAGTGCCAAGAGACTTTGATTTATGTTTCAACAACCACAGTCATACAATAGAAATCGCACATCTTAATTCAAATTGGTCAACAAACAATACACTAAATATTTATTATTAATGGAATTTAAATTCTATTTTAATTTGAATAAATCTAACTAATTAATAGAAATTATTATTTTATTATTATATTAGTTATATAATGAAAATCAATGATTACATAATGAATGATTACGACTTATTTAATTATTCAACAAATTTGATTGATTTATACGAGTGGATTTTTTGTTTTGATGGATCGACGAAACAATAGCTAGCCCAATAGCAGCTTCAGCAGCTGCAATAGCTATAACAAAAATTGAGAAAATGTCTCCTTTTAATTGGCGACTATCAAATAAATCAGAAAATGTTACGAGATTTATATTAACTGAATTTAGTATAAGTTCAAGACACATAAGTGCTCTAACCATGTTTCGACTTGTGATTAATCCATAGATACCGATAGAAAATAAATAGACACTCAAAAAAAGTACATACTCGAACATCATTAACTAACTCCCCATCAATTTGGATTCATTTAAATATGATATGAATAACAATTCAACTGATTCGATTGACTAAAATAGATTAGACCAAAAGTTAGGTATTGGCAATTTAGGTTTAACTAAAAATAAAAACCCTTTTTTATTAAAAATTTGAAATTCTCAAAAATATTTTAAATTCTTAAATTTTAAGTATTTATTATTGACGAGCCATAGTAATTGCACCTATTAAAGAAACTAAAAGAATTATAGAAATAAGTTCAAATGGAAGATAAAAATCTGTTGATAAATGAATCCCAATTTGTTGAACATTACTTATAAGGTCCTGTTCTAGAATCTGGTTTGATCTTGTAGTCCAAAGAATTCCGTACCATGACGTATCTGGGATAGTAATAATTAGTGAAATAAAAATACTTGTACAAACCAGTGAAGTAACCCCATCTCCAAGGGTCCAAAGGCGGGAATTGTTGGAATATTCTGAGCCATTCATGAACATTACAGCAAATATGATTAAGATATTTATGGCTCCCACATAAATAAGAAGTTGTGCAGCAGCAACAAAATAAGAATTTGATAAAATATAGAATAAGGATATACAAATAAGAACCAATCCCAATGAAAAGGCAGAATAAATTGGATTGGTAAATAATACTACTCCCAGGCCCCCCAATATAAGAACTGATCCCAGAAAGACTACAACAATATTATGTATTGATCCAGGTAAATCCATTATGTATGAAATAAGAGATAAATAAATTTCATGACCTTACTGAATAGTCAGGAAGTAAAAAGTAGGCTATTTTTTTCTTGTCTATAAGTCTATAATACATTCCTAAATGAAATTTTAATATAGTAATGTAGTATAGATTAATGTAGATATAGATAAAGTTATTGGGCCAATTCAACCAATAATGATTGTTTTACTTTTAGTTACATTGACTAAAAAAACGAAGTTTTTTTCTATCAAAATAAAATCTTAGTAATTGGTAATTGTTCTTGAATCAAGGTATTTACCCTTGTCTATTTTGATTTGAGTCGAATTCATAACGGTTTGAATTGTGTAGTCTCCAATTACTGACATTGGTAATCGACCCAAAGCAATTTGATTATAATTCAATTCGTGACGATCATAAGTAGAAAGTTCATATTCTTCAGTCATTGATAAACAATTTGTGGGACAATATTCGACACAATTACCACAAAATATACAGACACCAAAATCTATACTATAGTTAAGCAATTTTTTCTTTTTAATATCTCCTTCAAATCTCCAATCAACAACAGGTAGATCTATGGGGCACACACGAACACATACTTCACAAGCAATACATTTATCAAATTCAAAGTGGATTCGACCACGAAAACGTTCTGAGGTGATCGACTTTTCATAAGGATACTGAATAGTTGCAGGTAAACGATTTGCATGGGATAAGGTAATTATGAAACTTTGACCAATATACCTTGCGGCTCGTATTGTTTGTTGACCATAATTCATGAACCCAGTCACCATAGGAAACATATTGTAGATATCCACGAATAAGTTGATGTTTCTTTCTCTTGTTTAAGAGAGGTATGAGTCTAGAATACTGTTATCATATTCTGTTATTTATAGTGAAACAAGTTGGGAAGAGGTTGTCAATAATAAATTACCTAGAGAAATAGGTAAAAGAAATTTCCATCCAAGATTTAATAGCTGATCCATTCTCATCCTAGGTAAAGTCCATCTTGTTGTGATAGATATAAAGAGAAACAAATAAGCTTTAGCTAATGTAATAAAGATACCAAGTGTAATTCCAAAGACACTAGCAATTTTATTTATTCCGAAAAGTTCAGGAACAGATATGTATGGAATAGATAAATTCCACCCACCTAAATAAAGAACTGTTACAAATAAAGAAGAAACTAAAAGATTTAGGTAAGAAGCAATGTAAAATAAACCATATTTGATACCAGAATATTCAGTTTGATAACCTGCTACTAATTCTTCTTCTGCTTCTGGTAAATCAAAAGGTAATCTTTCACATTCTGCTAGAGAAGAAATTAGAAAAACTATAAACCCTATAGGTTGACGCCACATATTCCATCCCCAAAAACCATATTTTGACTGTACCTCAACTATATCAACTGTACTTGAACTGTTCGATAATCATAGTCGATAATAACATAACTGTTCTTGTTTTCGCCGCTATTCCAAAACCGTACATGAGACCTCAGCTTCATACGGCTCCTCTATGGCAAGGAAAGGACTGGTTCGGTATTATTATAGAGATCTTTGCAGATTCGACGTAGGGTAGATATGGAATAAAAATACCGTGTAAAGTCTCAAAAATTGGACCAATGGAATTCTGTCTGCTAGAATGGCGCTTCCGAATTGATCTTATCCCTTATACTTAAATCTTCAGTAATAACTTCATTTTTTAATAAAATACTCACTCCTTAATATCAAAAGATAAAAAGAATTCGATATTCTTTTACACATATGTATTATAGATGTAGGAAAAAATTAATAAGGATCTTTTCTTTTTTCCATTCTATTTCATTTGTTCCTATTCTTCTTTTTCATAAGAAGTGACTCCTGAGAATAAAGGATTAATTCGTTCTTTTATAGTTATTTCTTTAATCAGTGACTAGGAGCATACTCTAGATCGGAATCGTGGGGAAGTACTGCTTGATCATTTCTACCAACTTAAAGCCCCTATTATCTTATGATTCGTTTTATGTGAAAATACCTCTTTTTTGATACCTTACATAATCTCTATTACAAATCCTTTGTGTACCTTAGTGTTCCTAACCGTCCACTGATTTTTTTGATCCCCAGTATGGTAATACATACAAGACAGTAGTAGAAACCCCATACAGTTGATCTTTTGCACCCGCTTCAAGATATGATGACTAATAAAAGAACTCAATCTTGGGATAAAGAGTTTATACTCTTTAATGTTTACTTCTGCTTTATTCTTGTATATAGGAAATGAGATTTTATCTTTTTACTACACATTGATAAGCTGTTTTGTTTCACTCATATAACTATCTGGTTTAACTCATCGACTTGAATGAATGATAAATAAAAAAAATATCTCTATCTATCTAATATATTCCTTTTTCCTTTATTTCATTTTGATTTTGAGGAGAGATCAAAGTTTATGTTCTAACGAATCACACGTAGAGATATTGATAACACACATAGAGTTAATGGTATTTCATAACTAATAGATTGAGCCGCAGCTCGCAAGCCACCTAAAAAAGAATATTTATTATTCGATACATATCCTGATATAAGAAGTCCAATAGGAGCAATACTTGAAATGGAGATCCATAAAAAAACACCTATACTGAGATCAGCTAAAACAAGTCGATACCCAAAAGGAATTATTAAATAACTTAATACAATTGATATAACTGCTATAGACGGCCCAATACTAAACAAACGAATATCTCCTCTAGATGGTAGGAGGTCCTCTTTAAAAAGTAATTTCGTCCCGTCCGCTAAAGCTTGAAGAATTCCCAACGGGCCAGCATATTCGGGTCCAATACGTTGTTGTATCGCTGCGGATATTTCTCTTTCTAACCATACAATTACTAGTACTCCTATTATGATTCCTAATATAAGGGTCAAAGCAGGGACAAATAGCCATATGAGTCCATAAACTTCTTTTAAGGATTCTGATTTAAAAAAAGAATTGATAGTTTGTATTTCTGTTGTGCCAATTATCATTTCAACGATCAACTTCTCCCATAATGATATCTATACTACCAAGTATTGTCATGATATCAGCCAATTTCATTCTTTTAATAAGCTGAGGAAGAATTTGCAAATTGATAAAACCAGGCGGACGAATTTTCCATCTCCAGGGGAAAACACTATTATCTCCTATCAAATAAATTCCTAATTCTCCCTTTGGGGCTTCCACTCTTACATAAAGTTCTTGTTTGGACAATTCAAAATTAGGCGAAGGTTTTTTACTAATAAATCTATATTCGAAATCATTCCATTCTGAATTCCTTGCTCTATCTAAGCGCCGAATTTCTAAATTTTCATAGGGTCCTCCAGGAATTCCTTCTAAAGCCTGTTGAATAATTTTTATAGATTCCCTCATTTCGCCAATTCGTACTAAATAACGAGCTAATGAATCCCCTTCTTTTTGCCATTGGATTTCCCAATCGAATTCATTGTAACATTCATAAAGATCAACTTTACGAAGATCCCATTGGATCCCAGAAGCTCGTAACATCGGTCCTGATAAGCCCCAATTTATTGCCTCTTCTCCACCAATAATGCCTATTCCTTCAACTCGTTCCAAAAAAATGGGATTCCGCGTAATAAGTTTTTCATATTCAACAATACTCGTTAAAAAATAATCACAAAAATCCAAACATTTATCTATCCAACCATGAGGTAGATCAGCAGCTATTCCTCCGATGCGGAAATAATTATGCATCATTCGCATACCTGTGGCAGCTTCGAATAGATCATATAGCAATTCTCTCTCTCTGAAAATATAGAAAAAAGGAGTCTGCGCACCAATATCTGCCATAAAAGGCCCAAGCCATAATAAATGAGAAGCTACACGACTCAGCTCTAGCATAATAACTCTGATATAGCTGGCCCTTTGAGGTACTTGAACATTTCCCAATTGTTCTGGTGCATTTACTGTTATTGCTTCGGTGAACATAGTAGCTAAATAATCCCAACGTGTTACATAAGGAAGATATTGGATAATTGTTCGGTTTTCCGCTATTTTTTCCATTCCTCTGTGTAAATAGCCCAATACGGGTTCACAGTCAATAACATCTTCACCGTCGAGAGTAATAATAAGTCTAAGAACACCATGCATTGATGGGTGATGAGGACCCATATTGACTATCATGAGATCTTTTCTTGTAACCGGTACAGTCATATCTTTTCTTCCCTAATTCATTATTCCATGAATTTCTCAAAACAAGGTTTATAAAAATAAAAATCTAATAACTAATCACAAAAAAATTCAAATTAATCCTCAAATTAGCGATTTTTTAGTTCCCGAATATCTAATTGACTAATTAATTTCTTATAACGTACTCTATTTTTATTTGACAAATAAGCCAATAGTCGTTGACGTTTTCCCAGAATTTTTCGTAGACCTCTTTGAGATAAAAAATCTTTTTTGTGCAATTCCAAATGTGAAGTGAGTCTCCGTATTTTATTGGTGAAACTGAATACTTGAAATTCAACAGACCCTTTATTTTCTTCTTTTTCGTCTTGCGGAATAACTGAAATAAATGAATTTTTGACCATAAAAAAATTCTTCTATATTTTTCCTTTTTATAGATTTTACCGATCAGGAAAAATAATAATTATTATTATATTTGGTTATTATTATGTCAGTCATTTTAATCTGATTATAAACAAAAGTTTAGATTTATTTTTCTTCATACTTTTTTATTCTATCTAAATCCAATTTTTATTTCAAACATAAAATTGGATTTAGATAGAATAAAATATATACATTTACACATTCATAAAAGCATAAAAGAGAGCTATTTTTTGTACCTAAAAATAGTCTACCAAATTTATTATTCCTAGATCCAATTGAAAATTGATATGCCATTAATCAGTATAATGTACAAAAATGTAACATGTACATATGCATATGTACATGTTTCGCCATATATAAAATATGTCAGGCGATATAGATATATACGAAATATATTTTTATTAACTAATTCTGGATTGTGGATACATATGTATTCTTGACATACTAAAACGACTGCTGTTATGGGTATCAAACCAGTAACGATTCATACAAGCTAAATCCTCTAATCGGTAATTGGGCCAAAGAAACAATTTTAATTTAATAAAGTTATTAAAATCCTCATTCAAAAATTGTCCACAGTTTATTATCTTTTTTTCGGTGCAAAATTGTGGATTTTTATCCATATTATTCCAATTCCATAAATTTAAACAAATTAGAATTCTCAACTCCCTACGACGTCTATCAGATAGAATATGTTCGGGAACAAAGAAATTATAATGATTTTTTTTTTCTTCATTCACAGGCATATCGCTATGTTGTGCAATGGTTTTGTATAAATTACTCTTATCAACATTTCGTTTTTTTATGCATTTTTTAGTAGTTTTCATTTTGTTTTTACCCTTATCAATTAATGAAATACTTATGGTTTGATAGATTATAAATTGCCCATCGTTTTTTAAAGATAAACGAACTGGGTCGATAATTAATAGTCCTCTTTTTATCAATTCTGTAAGAGCAAGATCCTTTTTACTCAGCATTATATCCAGACGCATCTCTCCTCTTTGAATCGAGGATATAGCAATTGACTTTGGATTTTTCAATCTAAGCAAGAGACAATATACCTTAATATTATTGATCATGTTTTGACTTAAGGAATGATTCCATCTTAATTGAAAAAGGAAATACTTTCTCAGGAATAAATCTAGTTCTGCTTCCTTGCTGCTCTTAGATTTTTGTTTATTTAGACTTTTTTTAATGTCTAATCCCGCGTAAATCTCTTCAATATATTTTTTTTCTTGGTTGAAATTTTCTAAATCAAGATATTCTTTTTGATTAGATAATATAGAAAGGTTTTTTTTTTTATAAAAATCTAAAAGAATAAATTGGATTGGTATAATCCAGGGTTTAATTTTATATGTATTAAAAAGTGGCATAAATTCTGGTAAGAACCAAGATTTTATTTTTGATATGATACGATCATGATATAACATTTTTTGATTCATTCCCATCCAATCAAAAAGGTTTTTTTTTTCGCTGGATGAGTTGATTTCTTTATGAAGCGAAATGTATTTTTTTTTCATTTTGTTTTTATACTTATTAATTTGAATTTTAGTATTTTTATTGGTCTTGATACCAAAATGTGCATTGGTCCAAGTCTCAATATCAATATTTTCTATAAGATAAAATTTTTTACAATCAAAATATTTTCTATCCCTGTTTTTATTCGTATCAATAGGATATCTTTCCTCTAGATAATCACTAATAGCTGTACTTACCAATACATAAAATGCGTCGGGTTTCAATGTATGGAAATTATATGGAATCCTTCGATTCTCGTTTACTTGTACTGTTGATTCATAAATATATGAGTTTTTCTTTTTCCCAATATATTCATAATTCATATATTTATGTGATAAAAGATCAAATCTGTAGTGTTTTTTAACCAATTTTTTATTTGTTAATGAAACCGTTGCAGAATAATCTTCTTTTATGTAATAACTTAATAGGTCTTTTTTATTTTTATATGGATTAAAATTAAATTTAATTGAGTCTTTATTTTGAATCAAACGAAGCTGATTTACTCTATTTCGCCATTTTTTCGGGACTAATCGAGACCATTTGATATCGCAAAAATTGTATTGATAAAAACTCCTTAACCAATTTTTCCATTCATTTATTCCAGACTTTTTCATTTTATTATGTCTTGATTTGTAATCAAATATTCCTCGTGTTATACAATAATCCTTTATTTTATTCCTAAGATAATTATGGGTCTTATGATCTTGAAATATGGATCTCAAGTCAAACTTGTTAAGTAATTGGGTTTGTGATAATTTGAAAAATACATATGCTTGGGACAAGGAAGTATAACTATTTATATTTTTATTGCTAATATTAGTATTTGAAAACCACTTTTTTATAGTCGAAATAAAGTTCATTGTATTTTGATTTGTTTCAACAATTTCTTCTTTATTTTTTTCATCGTTGCAAGTGTATTTATATTTAGTGATAATTTTTTTTGTTGATTCAAAAAAAAGTTGTGTATTGATTATGAAAATATTTATGATATGCAAGATATTTATGTATATTTTTTCAATGAAAGATTTAATAAAATAATGCGATTTACGTATTAATCGGATATTGTTTCTTTTTAATATCTGCCAACTATATTTCTGTGATTCCGATTTTTTATTTTTATCATCATAGGTTAAAACTGATTTTTTATTGTCTTTTGTGATTTGTTCTATTTGATTCTTGGTTGTGATTATCCTATGAGAAAGATCTTTCATTTTTTTTTCTATGAGTGAATAATTTGTCCAATTCATAGATCGAATTGGTACGGTCGATTTATGTTTCATTTTTATTTTTTTTTTTGAATCTTTTCCATTTTTATTTGGTTCATATACTTTAACTTTCTTCAATTTAAATAAAAAAATAGGATTTACTTTTTCAAGTTCTTTCATTATTTGTTTTATAATAAGAACAGTTTTGATGACCCATCCTTTTTTTTCTTTTGAAATTTGTAGGGGTTTTCCTCCTTCTTTAAAGACCCTTGGAACAAGAAAAAATTTATTTTTTGCCTTTATAATTTTTTTTTTGAGTTCTTTAAAAATTGGTTCAAAAAAAGAAAGTTGTTTTCGGGGAGAACCAAAGGGACGTTCTGTTTCCATTCCCCATACTGTTAAAAAACAAAAATTATTTTTTTTTACTTTTTTTTTCATTAAATCTATGTTATTATGATGAGATCGTACCTTAGATCTTTGTTTTTGCCAAGGTTTCAAACGAAAAGGAAATAGAATTTTTATCTGAATTCCGTCTGTTAACCAATCTTTTGGAAATTCTGTTTCTGATAATTGAACACCATTATAGGTGCATTTAACGTGCATTT